AAAATTCCCAATTCTCCTTTTGGGGCTTCTACTCTGACATAAAGTTCTTGTTTCGACAATTCAAAAGTGGGAGAAGGCTTTTTACTAATGAATCGATATTCAAAATCATTCCATTCGGAATCCCTTGCTTTATCAAAGCGACGGACTTCTAAATTCTCATAGGGCCCCCCCGGAATTCCTTCCAGAGCCTGTTGAATAATTTTTATGGATTCCGCCATTTCACTGATTCGTACTAAATAACGAGCTAATGAGTCTCCTTCTTTTTGCCATTGGACTTCCCAATCGAATTCATCGTAACACTCATAATGATCAACTTTACGAAGATCCCATTGCATTCCGGAAGCTCGTAGCATTGGTCCTGATAAACCCCAATTTATTGCTTCCTCTCCACCAATAATGCCCACTCCTTCAACTCGTTCCAAAAAAATGGGATTCCGCGTAATAAGCTTTTGATATTCAACAACTCCTGTTAAAGAATAATCGCAGAAATCCAAACATTTATCTATCCAGCCATGAGGTAGATCAGCAGCTACTCCCCCGATACGGAAATAATTATGCATCATTCGCATACCTGTGGCAGCTTCGAATAGATCATATAGCAATTCCCTCTCTCTGAAAATATAGAAGAAAGGAGTCTGTGCACCGATATCCGCCATAAAAGGCCCAAGCCATAACAAATGAGAAGCTATACGACTCAACTCCAGCATAATGACTCTGATATAGCTGGCTCTTTTAGGTACTTGAATATTTCCCAATTGTTCTGGTGCATTTACCGTTATTGCCTCTGTGAACATAGTAGCTAAATAATCCCAACGTGTTACGTAAGGTAGATACTGTATAATTGTTCGGTTTTCCGCAATTTTTTCCATCCCTCTGTGTAAATAACCCAATACGGGTTCACAATCAATAACATCTTCACCATCTAGAGTAACGATGAGTCGAAGAACACCATGCATTGATGGGTGGTGAGGACCCATATTGACTATCATGAAGTCTTTTCTTATATCCGGTACAGTCATATGTTTTCTTCCCCGATTCATTATTTCATGAATTGCTGAAAACGAAACGAGGTTCATCAAAATTCAAGATCTAATAAAGCAAATAATTCAAACGAATTTTCAAATTAACGAGTTTTTGGTTCCCGAATATCCAACTGATCAATTAATTCTTTATAACGTACTCTATTTTTCTTTGACAAATAAGCCAGTATACGTTGACGTTTTCCCAGAATTTTCCGCAGACCTCTCTGGGATAAATAGTCTTTTCTGTGCAATTCCAAATGTGAAGTAAGTCTCCGTATCTTATTGGTGAAACTGAATACTTGAAATTCAACAGACCCTTTGTTTTTTTCTTTTTCTTCTTGCGGAATAACTGAGATGAATGAATTTTTTACCATAAAAAGAATTCTTCTCTCTCTCTTTTTTTTCTTTCTTTTCCACAGATATGGATTTTACTGATCAGGAATAATAATAATGCCAGTCATTTAGATCTGGTACACACAATAAAATAATCTGGATTTATTCATAGACTACTTTCTATCGAATCCAATTGAAAATTGGATTCGATAGAAGGAGATGGTACATTTCTACACCCACAAAAGGGAATGATTGGGACTTAAGAAAATTCTGCCGATTCATTCCTAGATCCAATTGATATGATACATCATTGAATCAGTATCATGTATCAGAATCTAATGTAACACAACGTGTGTGTACATTTGTATACCTTTATATACCGGATATGACACGTGATAGAGATATATAGGAAATCCACCATCAACTAATTCTGACTCGTGGATACATATGTATCCTTGACATACTGAAACGACTGCCATTATTGGTATCAAACCAGTAGCGATTCATACAAGCTAAATCTTCTAATCGATAATTGGGCCAAAGAAACAATTTGAATTGGATAAATTCATTTATATCTGTATCAAAATGCTTGTCCTCATCCAAAAATTGCACACAGTTCCTTACGTTGTTGCCATTGAAAAATACTGAATTTCTATTCACAACATTCTCATTCTCGGAATTCAAACAAATTAGAATTCTCAATTCTCTACGACGTCTAGGAGATGGAATATTTTCAGGAACAAGCAAAGCATAATTATTTTCATCTCCATTCACAAGTACCTTTCCATGTTGTGCAATGGATCTATCGAAATAATCTTCATCAACATATTTTTTTTCTCGGCATATTCGATTAGTTTGGTACTTATTCTTATGGACCAATGAAATACTTATGGTTTGATACATAATCCATTGTCCATCCCATTTTATAGACAGACGAACCGGTTCGATAATCAATATTCCCCTTTTTATCAATTCTGTAAGAGTTAGATCCTTCTGAATCAGCATTACATCCAGGCGCATTTCTCCTCTTTGAATAGAGGATATAGCAATTTCCCTTGGATTTATCAGCCTAAGCAGGAGACAATATACCTTGATATTATTTAGAATTCTTTGATTCAAAGGATCAGCCCATCTCAATTGAAAAAGCAAATACCTTTTCAGGAAGAAATCTAGTTCCGCTTCCTTATTGCTCTTGGATTGTTTTTTCTTTCTACGTTTTTTAATGTCTGATTCCGCGGAATCTTTTTCAAGATCTTTTTGTCGGTTTCGTGGATCTGATCCAAGATTCCCTTGACCCAGCTCTTCTTTTTCTTCTTGATTTCGATTCTCTAATTCAAGATATTCTTTTTGATTAGATGATAGACGAAGATCCTTTTTTTTATTTCTGTTGATGTTTTTATTTTCACTAATGTTTTCATTTCCATTCAAATTGAAAATAAGTAATTTGATTGGTATGATCCACGGTTTAATCTTATATGCATCATAAAGTAGCACAAATTCTGAGAAGAACCAGGGTTCTAGATTCGATATGGGACGATGTAGCATTTCTTCATTCATTCCCATCCAATCAAAAAAAAAAGTTTTTTTTTGATTGGATGGGTTGATTTCTTGATGAATCGTGAGATAAAAAAGATCTTTCTTATCAATTATTTGATAATCATTAGTCCCAGTCTTAGTATTTTTATTAATGTTGGTTCCAGTATCTATATCGGTCCAAGTCTCAATATCGATATTCTTTCTAAGAAAAAAATTGAGAATTCTCCACTCCAAATATTTTCTATCCGGATTTTTCCCCGTATCAATAATAGACCCTTCCCCTAGATAATCATTAATAGCTATACCCCCGGGTACATAAAATGATTCGGGTTTAGGCATGTTGTAATTATATGGAATCTCTCGGTCTCCATTTACTTGGAATGGCGATCCATAAATATATGAGTCCTTCCTGTCTTCATAATGAATATATTTATGTGATAAAAGATCATATCTGTAGTGTTTTTTCAATTTTTCTTTTTTACTCGGTAATGAGTTCACTACATAATTATTTTGTTTCTCGTAATGAATTAATTGGTCTTTTTCTTTTTCATATGAATCTTTTTTTGAGTCTTTATTTTGAATCATACGACGTTGATTGACTCTATTTCGCCATTTTTGCGGTACTAATTTAGACCATCTAGTCTGAGATAAATTGTATTGATAATGACCCCTTAACCAATTTTTCCATTCATTCATTCCAGAATTCGGAAGTTTCTTAGACCTCGATTTGGCATCCAATATTCCTCGTGTCCCAAAATGGTCCTTTATTCTATCCTTAAGAAAAAGATATGTTCCGCGATATTGAAGTACAGATCTCAAGTAATACTTATTACTAATTTGGATTTGTGATAAATTGTAAAATACATATGCTTGGGACAAGGAAGATAAGTCACAATAAATCTGTGATTTATTATTACTAATATTAGAAAGAGACTTTTTTATAGTCGAAATAAAGTGAATTGCATTTTGATTTGTTTCATCAATTCCTTCTTTATTTCTTTCATCATTGTAAATGTATTTGTCGATAATTTTTTTTGTTGATTCAAATTCAAGGAAAAGTTGTGCATTTATTCTGGGAATATTAATGTTACATAGAAAGATATCCATATAGATTCTTTCAATGAAAGATTTCATAAAATAGTGCCATTTACGTATTAATCGGGCACCTCCTCTTTTTGATATCTGCCAAATATGTTTCTGTGATTCCGATCTTTTATCATCACAACCTGTCTCGTTAGGACTAATCTTTCTATTTGGAGTTAGAAATACTTTTCTCTTGTCTTTTGTAATACTTTCTATTTTATTTTGGATTGTGGTTGTCCTATCAGCCAGATCCTTCATTTTTTTTTCTGTCAGTGAATAATTTGTCCAATCCACAGATCTAATTCGAATGATCGATTCATGGTTAATCTTATTACTAATTATAGAATCTTTTCTATTTTCATTTGGTTCATATACTTTCCTCAATCCAAATAAGAAAATTAGATTTACTTTTGCAAACTCTTTTATTATTCTTTTTATAAATAGAACTGTTTTGAGAATCCATCTTGTTTTTTCTTTTAAGACCCTTAGAAACCATTTTTTTCTTTCTCCTAAAGCTCTTAGAACTAGAAAACATTTCTTTTTCACTTTTCTAATTTTTTTTTCGAGTTCTTTCCAAATGGGGTCAAAAAAGGAAGGTCCTTTTCGGGGAGAACCAAAAGGTAGTTCAGTTTCCATCCCCCAGACTGTTAAAAAACCAAAATTTTCTTTTTTTTTTCCTTTCTTTTTCATTCGATCTCTATGATCGAATCGTAGCTTAGATCTGTGCCAAGGTTTCAGACAGAAGGGAAATAGGATCTTTATTTGAATACCGTCTGTTAGCCAGTCTTTCGGAAATTCTGTTTCTGATAATTGAACACCATTATAGGTGCATTTAACATGCATTTCTCTATTCCACTCCTTCCAATCCTCGTACCACTCGGGGAATTGAAATAATAACATACGGCCGAGATTTTTAGCTATTATCAATGAAGGCAATACGATGTATTTTCTAAGAATCGATTGTGTTACTAACATAGAACCTCTTATTGCTTGAGCAAATAGAATAGTATCCCAATTTTCTGCTAT